GGCTTGGTCCCGCGTTCCCTTTTTTTCTTCTTTGTTCCTTGTTTATAGGGAAACTACATGTTATTCAAGGCATCAATAGAAACTCAAATTTTTTGGGTCCTACTTAAGGTTTGGATAAAGAATTTAGGAAGGATATTCTCATATTGACCCAATACAAGGATAAGTATATGCGAAATCTATCCCTTTTTAGTTAAAGTTTATTTTATTCCAACCCAACCTTTCCCTTTAAGGAATTTAATTTAATTGGTTAGCATAAAATAATATCTAATAAATAGAAAATTGAATCGTACATAATTCGTTATGAAGGAAACGGAATATATTCTTTGAAGAATCAAGATTCGTAATCAATAACTGTCTTGTTTGTTGGATTAGGTCTAACTTTCTTAACCAAACTGCAAGCATGTAACTTTACGAGATGAAATAGGGAAAGACAGACGATAGAACTTAAAAGAAAAAGATAATTGAAGTAACTCGTCTTCGAATCAACTTTGGTTGGGGTTCGAAAAATGAATAAATAAAAATAAAGTAAATTCAAGGAAGAACTTTCCCCTTTTCAGGGGGGCCTTCGGGAGTCGTGGAATGGTTTTCTTCTCCTCTTATTCCATATGGAATATAATGAGTTAAAATAAGAAGGAATAGGGGACGACGATTTGTTCCAAAAAGAAGATTAAATCCTATTGAAAAAGAAATAATCTGAAATAGAAAGAACTTTTTTAAAATTCCATTCTTTATTTATCTTTTATTCCAAAATTCCCCAAAAATCCAATTTCATTTTTCAATGGGTTTAGATGATCTAGTTTTTAATATTATTACTTTACTTAACTGACAGATTCCACAATAAATCTCTTGATTCGGAATTAGGGACTCATGTCCCATCTGATGAATCGATTTTCTTTTACACTTCTGTATCTCGCTCCATCTTGTTTTTTAGTATTATCTAAAATAACCGATGAATTATGAATTTTCCATAACTTAACTTAGGTAAATGCTTTACCAACATATGTAGTGTAGTAAAAAAAAATGGAATTTAACCTCTTCATGCTTACTATAACCAGTTATTTCGGTTTTCTACTGGCTGCTTTAACTATAACCCCAGCTCTATTTATTGGCTTGAACAAGATACGTCTTATTTGAAATGAATTGAATGAATAAGTCGGAAAATAAGAATATTTCTTTTGGATTCCTGGTATTATAGGACCCTTTTCCACACTAATTACCAATTCTTTTCTTGGTCATTGAGATTCGTGGATAATTTAGACTATTATTTAGAGATAGATCGTACCTCTTTTTTTATCCCCTCGAACAAATCGAAATGATTGAAGTTTTTCTATTTGGAATCGTCTTAGGCCTAATTCCTATTACTTTAGCGGGATTATTCGTGACTGCGTATTTGCAATACAGGCGTGGGGATCAGTTGGATTTTTAATTGAGTAATATTTATTTTTTGATTGGCCTCCTCCAGACTAGAGAGGAGGTCAAATTGGAGTTGTAATTCTACTTTGTTTTTTTTTAAGTAATTTACTCTGTTTCGACATAAGATAGATGGAATCACGCTCTGTAGGATTTGAACCTACGACATCGGGTTTTGGAGACCCGCGTTCTACCAAACTGAACTAAGAGCGCTTTCAAAAAGAAAATCCTTTTCTACTCCTAACGTATCTCACGTACGTATAGTATCCAAAAATTCAAGTTATATCCACTTTAATAGATCTCCCCGCTACTGCCCATAAAGAAGAGAGAAGTAATAGGTAGGGATGACAGGATTTGAACCTGTGACATTTTGTACCCAAAACAAACGCGCTACCAAGCTGCGCTACATCCCTTTTCCAAATTGTTGTACAATGCCATTGTACACAATTCCTTTCTTGTTTTCCACATCGTAATTTTCTTCTATTTCTCTATCTATATAGAACTTTCTTGTCATTTCTTGGTTTTGGTCTCATATAATCAAGGAAGGGTATATATCTAAAATTAAGTTGAATTTAACCTATAAAAGAAAGATTACTATTCCTTAGTAATGTATAGGAAGAAGGGGTCATCTTTTTCTTTTTTAGGGATAGGAAAATCTCCTCTATATGGTTCATTCTATATATATATAGAATATAGAATTATTGCATTTTTGTCTTTTTCTTTTTTAGGTATATAGATATATATATATAGAATATTGATTTTGTTTTTTAGTTAGGAATTTCCCCTAAATCTAAATAAAGAAATACAAACGATCTTGGGCAAGAGTATCTGATCATATATGTATTCCAATAAGGAAGGAGGATTTTCAATGCGGGATATAAAAACATATCTCTCTGTAGCACCCGTGCTAAGTACTCTATGGTTTGGGGCTTTAGCAGGTTTATTGATAGAAATTAATCGTTTATTCCCAGATGCTTTGTCATTCCCTTTTTTTAATTAGAGTTATTCCTATGCGAGAGATAGAATTCTTCGTGACATGACGAAAATTTTCTTTCAATCCTTTTTTAGTATACAAAGCAAAAAGAAAGAAAAGATGGATTGGGTTGAACCTCAGAGTCATCAAAAATTTGGTAAATCCCATTTTGGAAGAAAACATAAATTTAATTAAAAGCGGTATCCAAGCTAAGTCAGGCCTCACAAATCCGAGCATAGAAAGAGGCTGGCTAGGGCGGAGCTTGCTACTTAAATGAAAGGATTTCGAAGCAAAATCCTTGCTAATTCGACAGGGATTGTATTCTTTAATTATTTCTCCATTTTTTATTCTATTGGATTTTATTCTTCTTTTTCGGATCCAATATAGAAGAATAAAAAACAGGTATAAGACTTAAGTTAAGTCGATCCAAAAAGGAAAGGAGGTTCATGGCCAAGGGCAAAGATGTTAGAATCAGAGTGATTTTGGAATGTATCAGTTGTGTTCGAAAAGGTACCAATAAGGAATCGAAGGGGATTTCTAGATATAGTACTCAAAAGAATCGCCACAATACACCTGGACAATTAGAATTAAGAAAATTTTGTCGTTATTGCCGCAAGCATACGACTCATAATGAAATAAAGAAATAGGAGCATCGTGTTTTTGATTTTTCTAAAGAACAGAAAGAGTAATAATTTCTTATTTAATATATTTAATATATAGAACATAGATAGAATACAAAATACAAATCAACCCATCTGATTTTAGGTAGATATTATTTCATATGTATGGAGGTTTTTTTATATATACTATATAAATCAAATAATATAATATATGGACCAAAGAAAGACTACTTCTTCTGGATCCTAAATTAATAAAATAAAGAAATCCATTTTTTTTTTCAAATTTTTAAATAAGGAATAAACCATGTATATATCTAAACAACCTTTTCGTAAATCTAAGCAACCTTTTCGTAAATCCAAACAACCTTTTCATAAATCCAAGCAACCTTTTCGTAAATTCAAACAACCTTTTCGTAAATCCAAACAACCTTTTCGTAGGCGTTCCCGAATTGGTCCGGGGGATCGAATTGATTATAGAAACATGAGTTTAATTAATCGATTTATTAGTGAACAAGGAAAAATATTATCCAGACGAATAAATAGATTAACCTTGAAACAACAACGATTAATTACTCTTGCTATAAAACAGGCTCGTATTTTATCTTTCTTACCATTTCGTAACTATGAGAATGAGAAGCAATTTCAAGCCCAGTCAATTTCAATAATTACCGGTCCTAGACACAGAAAAAATAGACATATTCCTCAATTAACACAAAAATTCAATTCCAATCGAAATTTAAGAAACTCCAACCAGAATTTAAGAAACTCCAACCAGAATTTAAGAAACAACAATCGGAGCTTAAGTTCCGATTGTTGATGTTTTATTCGAAAGGGTCAGACTCATATATAAATAAAGTAATCCAGTTTAGATTCTTGTGTTTGTTATAAGAAAAGAAAGAAAAATGGGAAAAAGAAATAATAAGAAAAGAAAGAAAAATGGGAAAAAGAAATAGTTTTTTATTTATTGCAACACGCTCGTTGATTCCTACCACTTAATCTTAATTTATTGTATCTTCCCGGAGTCCCCTCTCCGGGAATTCGGTTTTAATTATTCCTGTATATTACTTTTTTATCCCTTTAATTGATGGTCTTTATTTTGTTGGAAATCGTGTAAAGATTATTTGGATTTAATACAGCTACTTGTGCAAGCATTTTACGATTAAGAATCAATTCCTTTTTGTACAGATTGTGTATTAATTTACTATAACTATCGAATACTTTATATATCCGTGTTGCTGCGTTTATCCGAGTGATCCACAAACGACGAAAATCCCTCTTTTGCCTGCCTCTATCTCGATGAGAAGAAACAAAAGCTCTTCTTACTTGTTGAGTAATCATTCGATTAAGTCTTAAATGAGCCCCCCTAAAGTTTGAGGCAAATGAACGCATTTTTGTTCGTCGTCTCCGAGCTATATATCCTCGCGGAACTCTGGTCATTGAATCAAATTAACCTTAATGAATAACTAATGATTTCTCTTCTTTTAACCGTTCTTTTTCCCATTAATAACAAAACGGATTATTCCGATATATAAAATATTAATTCCAATGGCTTTTGCTACTATAACTTTCCCAACCACGATTTTTTATTTTATCCCCTTCAGTTATTTCACGTAGAAATAACAAATTCTAATGATACTAAAAAAACCGTGGGTTCCATCGTTTCTATGGTTTCCTTTTAAACGGTGAGGCCCTCTCTATACACCGGAGCCCTTTCTTTCATCAAAAGGTATTGGGAACTTGTATAGTTCCCATTCTTTGGCTCTACCTATCCATTATAGAGTAAATCGCTCTTTTCACAATAAATAAGAGTTATTCATACAGTGACGGTATTTAATTATGAAAGTTGGCTAAGTAGCTGACCCTTTAGTCCGTTCTTTTAAGATAAAGGAGCATAAGCCTTTTCTTTTTATTACTATTTCCTCCGCTTAATCGATAACCATTTGCTACCAACGGGGGAATTGCTTCTTCCAATCTCGATGATTGGATTTGCACCAAAGGAAACCATAAATTCCATATACCGTAGAAATCTAGGAGAGAGAAGCTCTATCCCATTCATTGGTAACGATCATGGATATTTCAAAAATTGTCTTATTTGTTTGAACTCATGATCTGAACGAGTCGCACATACACCCTAGCACATGTTCCTCGACGCTGAGGACATCCCTTAAGCGCGGGCGTTTTTCTAGCATTTCGTATTGGCTGTCTTGCATTTCTAATAAGTTGTTTAACGGTTGGCATGTCGTATGTATATAGAAAAAATGGATTGGTTTAGATCGATCTTAACCTGATGATTCATCATCATGAAGTATTTCTATTTTCTATAAAATCGCATAAAACCCGAATTTAGGTTTGAAATAAATTTACAAGAAATTCAGCCACTACCAATCCTTAAACATTTCTGGAAACCATACGGGATCAGTATCGCAGTGCTCGTCAATCATTTCATCCCCTACAATATCGACAAGTCCATAAGCTTTGGCTTCGTCTGCTGACATAAAAACATCCCTTTCCATGTCTTCGGATACAACCCAAAAAGGCTTGCCTGTTCTTAGTGCATAAACCCTTGTGATCATTTCGCGAACTTTGTGTAACTCTTCCACTTCTAGTAAAAATTCTGGTGTTCTTGCCCGATAATAAGCACTAGCAGGTTGGTGAAGCATAATTCTAGCGTGAGGGAATGCTATACGTTTAGTGGGTTCTCCTCCAAGCAGAATGAAGGAGGCCATGGACGCGGCTATTCCGAGGCATATTGTATATATATCTGGTGTCACCGTTTGCATCGTATCAAAAATCGCCATTCCTGAGATTAGCCACCCGCCGGGGGAGTTTATAAACAAAAAAATATCGCTAATTCCATCTTCTATACTGAGATATACCATGAGACCTGTAATATGATTCGTGATCTCGCAACGAATCTCTTGACCTAAAAAAAGTGTCCTTTCTCGATACATAACATTGTATAAGTCAACCCAAGTCGCTTCTTCATCTCCGGGAATCCGGTAAGGTACTTTTGGAACACCAATGGGCATATTAGATTAATATTATTAGATTTAAGTAAGAAAACTACACTTTAATATGGAAACTTAAGAATGGAAGAGAAAGAAAGAATCCACAGTTTATTATCTTCATTTTTTCTTATTCTATAAGAATACTATAGATTCTATTAATACATAGATTGAAATGATACATAGATTGAAAAATTATACATATAAGGAAGGTAAGACAGATTGAATAAAGAAAAAGGGATCTGTGATTCGAATGATAAACAAAGAGGGATTAGGGATCTATTCTTCGTTTTTTGAAATAGCCCAAGCTGCCCATTGCATATTGGCACTTATCGAGTATAGAATAGATCTGCTTCTCTTTCTTCTTACAAACAGAATTGACTTCTTATTTTTAATGGAATGAAATAAATATTCACGCTTTCTGACACAGAATGCCCTAGAAGGGTTAGGTACATAGGATATGGATAGTCTTTTCCAATGCGATAAAATAAAACGACATCGTGTCTATTTTTCTTTGCTAAAGGGGTATTTCCATGGGTTTGCCTTGGTATCGTGTTCATACTGTCGTATTGAATGATCCCGGTCGATTGCTTTCGGTGCATATAATGCATACAGCTCTAGTTTCTGGTTGGGCTGGCTCGATGGCTTTATACGAATTAGCGGTTTTTGATCCCTCTGATCCTGTTCTGGATCCAATGTGGAGACAAGGTATGTTCGTCATCCCCTTCATGACTCGTTTAGGAATAACCAATTCGTGGGGTGGTTGGAGTATTTCAGGAGGAACTATAACGAATCCGGGTATTTGGAGTTATGAAGGTGTGGCAGGTGCGCATATTGTCTTTTCCGGCTTGTGTTTCTTGGCAGCTATCTGGCATTGGGTATATTGGGACCTAGAAATATTCTGTGATGAGCGGACGGGAAAACCTTCTTTGGATTTGCCCAAGATCTTTGGAATTCATTTATTTCTTGCGGGGGTGGCTTGTTTTGGCTTTGGTGCATTTCATGTAACCGGTTTGTATGGTCCTGGGATATGGGTGTCCGATCCTTATGGACTAACTGGAAAAGTACAAGCTGTAAATCCTGCGTGGGGTGCAGAAGGTTTTGATCCTTTCGTTCCGGGAGGAATAGCGTCGCATCATATTGCTGCGGGTACATTGGGCATATTAGCGGGCCTATTCCATCTTAGTGTCCGCCCCCCTCAACGTCTATACAAAGGATTACGTATGGGCAATATTGAAACTGTACTTTCCAGTAGTATCGCTGCTGTTTTTTTTGCAGCTTTCGTAGTTGCCGGAACTATGTGGTATGGATCGGCAACTACCCCAATCGAATTATTTGGACCTACTCGTTATCAGTGGGATCAGGGATACTTTCAACAAGAAATATATCGAAGAGTTAGCGATGGGTTAGCCGAAAATCTTAGTTTATCAGAAGCTTGGTCTAAAATTCCCGAAAAATTAGCTTTTTATGATTATATTGGTAATAATCCGGCAAAGGGGGGATTATTCAGAGCAGGCTCAATGGATAATGGGGATGGAATAGCTGTTGGATGGTTAGGACATCCCGTCTTTAGAGATAAAGAAGGGCGCGAGCTTTTTGTACGTCGTATGCCTACTTTTTTTGAAACATTTCCAGTAGTTTTGGTAGATGAAGAGGGAATTGTGAGAGCGGACGTTCCTTTTAGAAGAGCAGAATCCAAATATAGCGTTGAACAAGTAGGCGTAACGGTGGAGTTCTATGGTGGCGAACTTAATGGAGTAAGTTATTCTGATCCTGCTACTGTAAAAAAATATGCGAGGCGTGCCCAATTAGGAGAAATTTTTGAATTAGATCGAGCTACTTTGAAATCAGATGGTGTTTTTCGCAGCAGTCCAAGGGGTTGGTTCACTTTTGGTCATGCTACCTTTGCTTTGCTCTTCTTTTTCGGACACATTTGGCATGGCGCTCGAACCTTATTCCGAGATGTTTTTGCTGGTATTGATCCCGACTTGGATGCTCAAGTGGAATTTGGAACATTCCAAAAAGTTGGGGATCCAACTACAAGGAGACAGACAGTCTGATACCACATTGTTACGGTATCTTTCGCCTCTCTTTTTTGATTTGACATGGGAAAAATCTCCTGTCCTTTCTTTATAAAAGACAAGACTCCTTTTTTATATGGGAAATGATCCCAAATGACAAGTGAATAGGTGTGGAAGTTATAATTGTAAATAAACCACGATCGAATCTATGGAAGCATTGGTTTATACGTTCCTTTTAGTTTCGACTTTAGGGATAATTTTTTTCGCTATCTTCTTCCGAGAACCCCCTAAGGTTCCCACTAAAAAATGAAATAATTTAATTGAAGTAAGAAGTCTCCCAGATGGGAGACTTCTTACTTCAATTAGTCTCCATGTTCTTCGAATGGATCTCTTAATTGTTGAGAGGGTTGCCCAAACGCGGTATATAAGGCATACCCAGTAAAGCTTACAAGTAAACCAGATATGGAGATGGCGACTAAAGTTGCTGTTTCCATTTTTATAGAATTTCAAGATTACAATGGATCTATGAAAAGATCGTGTATTTACAACTACAACGGAATAGTATACAAAGTCAACACCGATGATTAAATAGAATTTATGGCTACACAAACCGTTGAAGATAGTTCTAGACCTAGGCCAAAACGAACTGGCGCAGGTAGTTTATTGAAACCCTTGAATTCGGAATATGGGAAAGTAGCTCCGGGTTGGGGGACTACTCCTTTTATGGGGGTTGCAATGGCTTTATTCGCGATATTCCTATCTATCATTTTAGAAATTTATAATTCTTCTGTTTTACTGGACGGAATTTTAATGAATTAGGTTTCTACTAACTAAAACTATGAAGTCATAGTTTTTCCATCCAAAAAAGGGTCTTTCTGCTTTAAGCTCCACATTTCTAGACATTCTGGTAGTTCGACCGTGGATTTTTTTGTTTTGGCATCTCTGGAATATGAGTGTGTGACTTGTTAGAATTGATCCTATTGATAATACATAGAAAGCGCCTGTTCTCTCTATCAAGATGATTCTAATTCGTCGGATATTATTTATTCTAGTATCTGGAACACGAAATACATAGAGTGGATCAAGAAAAAAAAATGGAACTATGATTCATACTCACTATTTAGGCCTCGTAACCAGACTGAAAAAAAAAAAAGTAGTTCTTAATAAAAAAAGAACTTTTCTTCCTTCCAATTTTGTTTGCCCAAAAGACAACTTTTTTTTTCTCTCGATTTTGTCGAGTTATTACACCAATTCAATAAATGATCATCAAGCGGTTCTTATTCGAAGAACCCTTGCCTTTTGTTTAGCTTGAGAATCAATCATCGTGGCTCTAGTATAAATCTAAGGTTTTAATTGAACTGATTCATAGGATCGCAACAAGATAATTTCTATTAGAAAACCACTATAAATTTTTATTTATTTCTACTAGGAAAAAATAAATAAAAAATAGGGAAGAGAAAAGTCAAGAGGCCTCTAATGATCAACATAAGGGAAAGAAAGACAGATGAGCCAACTTGAGATTTTTTGGCATTATCATCACAAAGAAGAAATTCTGGATTTTTCTTATTTAATATCTTCAAGGCAAATTGATATAATCCCGTGGCTGATGAAGTTTTGAACTTTTTTTTTCTAATATCCGTGTTGAAAATTTGTGTGTTTATGCTTGAGCCGTACGAGATGAAATTTTCATATACGGTTCTCGGAGGGGGAGTCGGGCTAGTTACCTATCTCAATAAAGTATATGATTGGTTTGAGGAACGTCTTGAGATTCAGGCAATTGCGGATGATATAACTAGTAAATATGTTCCTCCTCATGTCAACATATTTTATTGTTTAGGGGGAATTACACTTACTTGTTTTTTAGTACAAGTTGCTACGGGTTTTGCTATGACTTTTTACTACCGACCAACCGTTACAGAGGCTTTTTCCTCCGTTCAGTATATAATGACGGAGGCCAACTTTGGTTGGTTAATCCGATCAGTTCATCGATGGTCAGCAAGTATGATGGTTCTAATGATGATCCTGCACGTATTTCGTGTGTATCTCACAGGTGGATTTAAAAAACCCCGGGAATTAACTTGGGTCACAGGTGTGGTTTTGGCTGTATTGACTGCATCATTTGGTGTAACCGGTTATTCTTTACCTTGGGATCAAATCGGTTATTGGGCAGTCAAAATTGTTACAGGTGTACCCGAAGCGATTCCGGTAATAGGTTCCCCTTTAGTGGAGTTATTACGTGGAAGTGCTAGTGTGGGGCAATCCACTTTGACTCGTTTTTATAGTTTACATACTTTTGTACTGCCTCTGCTTACTGCCGTATTTATGTTAATGCACTTTCCAATGATACGTAAGCAAGGTATTTCTGGTCCTTTATAGTAAAGGCATATCATAGAAAATTGGAATTCTCATATATCATATCGGGTAGGTTGTGGTATTTCATTGCTACAAACATGGGTTATTGTAAAATAAGACATGTCATTTGGATACTTCTCTTCAACTCTGAAGTATTTTACAAGTTGAAGTTAATTTTACGAAAGAAAATAAGGCGGATTATGGGAGTGTGTGACTTGAATTATTGATTTGGCCATGCAGATAGAGAATTAGATCTGCCGCATTAGAATTCATGACCAAAGGTGTCTCCGCATCCAATCAATACGTAAGTCCCCTATCTAGGAAGGATAGGCTGGTTCACTCGAGGAGAATATTTTCTATGATCATACCCCAACCATGTCATCCATGAACAGGCTCCGTAAGATCCCGTAGAGTATAAATGGAATAAGTCATGTGATATGATCCAATTCTATATTTATTACACTTACTTTTTATTTATTATAGTATGGAAATGCATTCATTTTCTTTGCATCAATTTCGATCCGCAATATTATCGGAGTAAAAGAAGGGATCTAAGGAAGAAAGTAGGCTAAACTTAAAAATTTTTTATTAGTAACAAGTAAATACTTTGTTTGGACGTAAAAAACTTGCGATATTGAGGGGATAAACGCCAACTAATCAAGAGACAATCCACAAAGCAATTGATCATGATCAAATTTGTAAGCCCACTTGGATATTGAGCATTTATGCATAAGAATAGGATTCTTTTCAATGAGTAGTTATAGGCGCAACTTTGGAAAAGAGAATCTGATAAAGCTTTTCTTACCTTGAGTTATTGAGTCATTATATAACCTATTCTATTGTTGTGGATCCTCCACGGTCTTATTTTTTTCTTTCATTCTTGCTCGAGCGGATGATGAAAAATTCTCATGTCCGGTTCCGTTGGGGGATGGATCCTAAAGAATTCACCTATCCCAATAACAAAGAAACCTGACTTAAATGATCCTGTATTAAGAGCAAAATTAGCTAAAGGGATGGGACATAATTATTATGGGGAACCCGCATGGCCCAACGATCTTTTATACATTTTTCCAGTAGTAATTCTAGGTACTATTGCATGTAATGTAGGTTTAGCGGTTCTAGAGCCGTCAATGATTGGTGAGCCGGCGGATCCGTTTGCAACTCCTCTGGAAATATTACCCGAGTGGTACTTCTTTCCCGTATTTCAAATACTTCGTACAGTACCCAATAAGTTATTGGGCGTTCTCTTAATGGTTTCTGTGCCAACAGGCTTATTAACAGTACCCTTTCTAGAGAATGTCAATAAATTCCAAAATCCATTTCGTCGCCCAGTAGCTACAACCGTTTTTTTAATCGGTACTGTAGTAGCTCTTTGGTTAGGTATTGGAGCAACATTACCCATTGATAAATCCTTAACTCTAGGTCTTTTTTAGGGATTTTTCAGGTTGATTCATTCAATCGTGAAGTCCCCTGCATGGGTATCTAGGAAATAGTTACTTCCAAGTGAATCTTCCCTAGATACCTAAAATCTATTTTATTATGATCCATTTCGCGAAAATATAGATTGTGCTAAAGATGCAAAATTGTTTTCTTTTTTCTTTTTATTCTAACTCGAAAAGAAAAAGAGGAAAGAATTGTAATGGATTTAAAGCGAGAACTTGTTCTTAGGTAAATCAATTGGGAGATGCTTCTCTAGAGTGGCCCACATAAGTTTTCCATCTTCCATACGAAAGCTGTCAATTCTCATAAGATCTTCTTCAGTCTTACTCAAAAGGTCCAATAGTGTATGTATATTGGCCCTTTTGAGACAATTATACATTCTAGAAGGCAATTCTAATTGATCAATAAAAATACAATTCAATGGAATTCCTTTTTTGTTTTTCTTTAGATTAGTGAATCTTTTTTGAAAGGCTAAAAGGGGTGGAGTAAACCTGGTTTGATTTTCTTCGAAACTATCGCCTTCTTCCTCTGCGTGGAGAAAAGGAAGAAATAAATCAATCAAATTACGAGAAGCTTCATAAAGCGCTTCCTTAGGGGTTAAACTTCCATTCGTCCATATTTCGAGAAAAAGTATCTCGTGTTTTTCATTTCCATTCCCGCAAGAAAAAATACTATAATTCACATTTCGAACAGGCATGGATACAGCATCTATAGGATAACTTCCATCTTGAGAGTTCTTTCCGAGTTCCGTATGATATCCGCGATCTCTCTTGATCTGTAACTCAATACAGAAATCAATGGGGTCTCTCAAGTTAGCTATAGGTTGTGTCGTATCAACGATTTCTACGGAAGGCGGTAAGATTATATCTTGAGCGGTTATGTATCTAGGACCTTTGACGCAAATGGATGCGTCTCTAACTCCATAGAGATTACTTCTCAATACAATTTCTTTCAAATTTAGTAAAATTTCTTGTATGGATTCTTCAATACCTACTATTGTAGAATATTCGTGTGGCACGTTCCAAAATTTTGCGCGTGTGATACATGTTCCTTCTATTTCTCCAAGTAAAGCTCTTCGCAAGGCAATACCAACAGTATCCGCTTGACCTTTTCTAAGTGGGGACAGAATGAAACGACCATAATAAAGACGCTTACTATCTACTCTTGATTCAACACACTTCCACTGTAGTGTTTGGGTGGATCCTGTTACCTCCTCTCGAACCATAATAGACTAGTATTTATTTGATCCTGGAATCGTTTATTTCTCTTGAAAGCGGTTTAATTCTTTTACAGACGTCTTTTTTAGGAGGTCGACATCCATTATGCGGCATAGGTGTTACATCGCGTATACAACTTAACCGTACACCACTTTTAGCAATGGCTCGTAATGCGGCATCTCTTCCGCTACCAGCCCCTTTTACCATAACTTCTGCTCGTTGCAAACCCACTGTACGAATAGCATCTACTGCTGTTCTTTGACCGGCATAGGGTGATGCTTTTCTTGAGCTTTTGAATCCACAAGTACCTGCGGAGGACCAGAAAACCACCCGACCTTGCGGGTCTGTAACAGTTATAATGGTATTGTTGAAACTGGCTTGAACATGAATAACCCCTTTTGTTATTCTACGTGCACTCTTCCGTAAACTAAAACGGGCATTCCTACGCAAACCAATACGCACTTTCTTACGTGAACCTATTTTTGGTATAGCTTTTGTCATATTTTATTATCTCATACATAAATATGAGTTAGAAATAACAAAAAGAAAAAAGATACAAAGATATCCGTTTCAAGGTTAAATATATCCTTTACTTTCATTTTTTGATTGGGAATTTGGACATTTCTGTGGGTACTTTTTTTACTTTTTAGAAAGGAAAGCTCCTTTTTTGAAAGATTACCCCTGTCTTTGTTTATGCTTCGGATTGGAACAAATGACTCTAATTCGCCCACGCCTACGAATCAGTCGACACTTTGTACAAATTTTACGAACGGAAGCTCTTATTTTCATATTTAGGTATTCCTTTCTTAAACGATGAATCTACTCTTTGGGAAAAAATAAGCCTCTTGACTTAAATTTTGAAATTTGTAATTTATTTTCCTAGAAAAAACAAATCCTTTCAATCTTTGGTATCCTTCAAATCTTCAGTATCTTTCGAGTCTTCGGTACGTTTCGAATCCTTATGGGGAAGTCTATAAATTATACGCCCCTTGCTTGAATCATAACGACTTACTTCAATTTTGACCCTATCCCCCATCAGTATTCGTATAGAACTAGACCGGATTTTTCCTGAAATATAGCCCAGGATGATGGTGTCATTCTCTAAGCGAACTCGGAACATTCCGTTGGGTAGGGCTTCCGTAACTAAACCTTCGAAAGTAACTTTTGCTTCTCTCGGGTTTTTTTTTTCTCTCCTATTTTTTTTTTCTGTCATATTTTTTCTCCTATTTTTCTATTTGGATTTTCAAAATAGGAAGTTCGAGATAGAATTCGGGTACTATAGGCGGGGCCTTTACCATATATAACATAAAACTTCTCCCCCAATTCTGTTTAGTCGAGCTTCTCGATCTGTCATTATACCTTGAGAAGTAGAAAGAATAGCAATTCCCATTCCGCCCAAAACCTTAGGAATTCCTTGATAGTTAGCATAAATTCGTAAGCCTGGTCGGCTGATACGCTTTAAAAAGGTTCTAGTTCTATATATTCCCTTTCTATTCTTTCTCTTTTGATGTCGCAAAGTTAAAACCAAGAAATATCTGCTACTTTCTTGATGTTTCCGAACACTTTCAATAAAACCTTCTCGTAGAAGTATTTTAACAATGTTTTCGGTAATATTTGTAGATACTACTCGAACAGTTCCTTTTTTACTCATGTCTGCGTTTCTTATAGAGGTTAGTAAATCAGCAATAGTGTCCTTGCCCATAAGACTCTAATTCTAGGTTCCTCCTAATTTTTAGATAATCAACATGTTTTCCTTTTTCTTTTAATTTTGGATTTTAAATAAAGCATATACGTAAAACACAATCTACTAATTTTTTCTTTGATCTATATCTCGTCTACTAGTATTTATAATACTTCAGGAGCTAATGAAACTATTTTAGTAAAATTCAATTCTCTCAGTTCCTCAGCAATCGCGCCAAAAACTCGAGTTCCTTTTGGATTTCCTTTTTGATCAATGATAACTGCTGCATTGTCATCATAGCGTATTATTATACCGTCTTCACATTTGAATTCTTTACATGTACGTACAATTACAGCTCGAATTACTTCGGATCTTTCTAGAGGCATTTGGGGCACTGCGTCTTTGATTACAGCAACAATAATATCACCAATACGAGCATATCGCTGATTACCAGCAGCTCCTATGACTCGAATACACATCAATTTTCGAGCTCCACTGTTATCCGCTACATTTAAAAGGGTCTGAGGTTGAATCATATTATTTGGATTTCAATTTGTTATTTCACTGCAAAGGAATGAAAGAAATATTGTCTTTCCAGAAGGAAAAACTGGTGTTTTTTATCTTCAATACTCTTTTTGGGGGTTCTATATCTCTAATCTAATAAATTGGCTTCGTATGGGCATTTTACTGGCAGCTATGGAGATAGCTGCTCTAGCTACAGTTTCAGATACTCCGCTCATTTCATAAAGTATTCGTCCTGGTTTAACAACGGCTACCCAATATTCGGGGGATCCCTTTCCCGAGCCCATACGCGTTTCTGTGGGTCTTAGTGTAACCGGTTTGTCGGGAAATATACGTACCCATAGTTTTCCACCACGACGTGCATATCGTGTCATTGCTCTTCGTCCTGCTTCTATCTGTCTCGCTGTAATCCAAGCGGGTTCAAGTACTTGAAGAGCATATCTACCAAAACAAATACGATTGCCTCGGCAGGATTTTCCCTTCATTCTTCCTCTATGTTGTTTACGAAATCTAGTTCTTTTGGGGTTATAGTCGATGGTTCTTTTTTAGTTCCATCTCTACTGCAAAACTGGACATGAGAGTTTCTTCTCATCCAGCTCCTCGCGAATGAAATGAGAAAGCGTGCAAATTTTTTTAATTCCATAATATTCAAAAATATTACGGATAGATACACATCAATATATAATAGAATAGGTTTTTTTTTGAATTTCTTAAAATATAAAAATATATAGTCAAGAAAGAAGATCTAGAATATATCAAAATTCTCTATTTGTAGATAATGTAATCTTTTTTTTTTATAAGGAATATCCTTATTTTTAACCTTATTGAATCATAGTAAAGTATTCTAATCCAATAAAGGTAAAGTATTCTAATCCAATAAAGATTTCGCGGGCGAATATTTACTCTTTTTTGTCTTATTTGTTAATTTATAACCTTACCAAATAAAGCAATTTTTTTGGTTTGTTCCGCCATCCCACCCAATGAAGTATTAGGATTCTTTTCAATAAAATCAATCCTATGCAGTCATAGGTTTTGTCGTTCCCACAGCTTCTCCTTTAATGGTTAGGTTTGAATCCTGCAATGGAGCTTCCAAACTTTCCGAGTTAATTTTCTCAGTTTTATTAACCCGGGCTGCTCTTTATTATTGCTTTAAATTTTTGTTTTTTGTTTCACAAAATTACGATTTTAAATTGTCTCTTATTTTTATTATTTTATTATATTGATGCTTTATCACATTGCCTTTTATGATGTAATTCATAGACCATACATATTGGAATCTTATATCTTTCTTATTCTTCTTCCTTCTATCTATCATCCCTCCTTTTATCCACATCCCTTTAGTTTTCTTTCACAACCTAGAATCCGGTTTCTTTTTTAGAGAAATAAAAATGCAGTTGCTACAACTATATGATAGATCTACTCATTTATGATAGATGTATTTATTCACATAGTGACTGTTTCTTAGTTAGGATCTCGACAATACGAAGCAATAGGTTGGTTATTAGTTAATTTTCTATAATTACTAAGTTTTTTTATTTTTAGTAGGGTTCGGTCAATTTTTTTTTTTAATTTCCATTTTTGACCCTAAAGAAAAAACTAACGAGTCACACACTAAGCATAGCAATTATATTAAAAGATTTATCAATTTTCATTAAATCTTATAGAAAGAGGTATAATTTCTTCTTTTTTTGGGAATTTTTGGAAAAATAAGACTCTTGTCTTTTTTATTCTATTACTGGCCAGAATGAGAAGACAAGGTTAGGTTAGTTATTCTTCTTCTACGAATATCCAAATTTTTACACCTAATACTCCATAGATAGTTCGAATTGGATAGCAGCAATAATCAATTTTAGCGCGAATTGTTTGGAGGGGAAGTCTACCCTTTTTGATGCATTCGGCACGTGCAATTTCTTTCCCTCCTAGACGGCCCGCAATTTTTATTTTTACTCCCTTTATATCTGCTTTTTTAGTTAATTCAATGGCTTTTTTCATTGCCTTTCGGAATGAAACTCTATTTTTTAATTGGAAAGCTATATATTCTGCAAGAATGTTGGGTTGTCTATAAGGTTCTTTAACTTTTTCGATAGCAATATTAAGTCTCTGATTTACAGAATTCACTTCCTTTTGGATATCTTTCTCTAATTCTTCGATTGCTCCTTTTTTCTTTAATAAATTGGGAAATCCAATATGGATGATAACGTGAATTGTATCGATTTCTTTTTGAATTTCTATATGTGTAATTACTTCGGAACTTGCGTCTGATTCTATTTTTCTATTTGAGCTTTTTTTCCTATTCTTTTGTATATAGTTCTTGATACAATTCCGTATTTTTTTATCTTCTTGTAGACCTTCAGAATAATTTTTTGGTTGTGCGAACCAAAAGGAATGGTGATTTTGGGTTGTACCAAGTCTGAAACCGAGTGGATTTATTTTTTGTCCCATATTTTTCTATTCTATTTTTTTTTTTACTGGGAATCGAAATCTTAGGTTGATCAAAAGGTTATTTAGATTTCTTTACTATATTTAGTACAATTGTTATATGACACATGGTTTTTTTTATAGGATAACCACGTCCTCGAGCCCGAGGTCTGAATTTTTTCATAATAGTACTCCTACTCACTTCGGCTTTTGTTATGAATAAATTCGCTTTGTCGAAATCCCTATAATGAGTAGCATTTGCTGCTGCCGAATAAACCAACTTTAAGATAGGATAAGATGCTCGATAAGGCATGAGGTTCAGTATCATAACGGTTTCCTCGTAGTAACGCCAGCGAATCTCATCAAGAACTCTTTGTGCTTTAAAAACGGACATATGTATGCGTTTTTGTGCTTTGAAAACCCGTTCGAACTTAAGGAGACGATCAGTTGGAACTTTTCTTGCGAGTTTCCGTAGCCCGTTCCTTTTCTTCTTTATCCTAGGGGTATACTTTACCAATTTGAAACTTGTCATAAATAAGGTTATTCCCCGCCTACCTTTACTTTATTTGAATCCTATAAATTTTGTTTATTCTGAATCTTTCTATTCTGAATTCAGTTAACGACGAGATTTAGTATCCTTTCTTGCACTTTCATAACTCGTGAAATGCCGAGTAGGCACGAATTCCCCCAATTTGCGACCTACCATAGGATTTGTTATGTAAATAGGTATATGTTCCTTTCCATTATGAATCGCGATTGTATGGCCAACCATTGCGGGTAGAATGCTAGATGCCCGGGACCACGTTACTATTGTTTCTTTCTCCTCCTTCATATTGACCTTTTCGATTTTTGTCAATAAATGACGAGCTACAAAAGGATTCGTTTTTTTTCGTGTCACAGCTGATTACTCCTTTTTTTCGTTTTAAAGAGTGGCATCCTATGTCCACTATCTCGATCGAGGTATGGAGGTCAGAATAAATAGAATAATGATGAGTGGAAAAAAGAGAAAATCCTTTAGCTGGATAAGGGGCGGATGTAGCCAAGTGGATCAAGGCAGTGGATTGTGAATCCACCATGCGCGGGTTCAATTCCCGTCGTTCGCCCATCGCATTATTGCAATGCAATTTTCCATATTCCTAGTTACGTATTTACTTACGGCGACGAAGAATAAAACTATCACTATATTTTTTCCTTTTCCTAGTTCTTCTTCCAAGCGCAGGATAACCCCAAGGGGTTGTGGGTTTTTTTCTACCAATGGGGGCTTTCCCTTCACCGCCCCCATGGGGGTGGTCCACAGGGTTCATAACTACCCCTCTTACTACGGGGCGTTTACCTAGCCAACACTTAGATCCGGCTCTACCCAAACTTTTTTGGTTCACCCCAACATTACCCACTTGTCCGACTGTTGCTAAGCAGTTTTGGGATACCAAACGGACCTCCCCAGATGGTAATCTTAAAGTGGCCAATTTACCCTCTTTTGCAATCAGTTTCGCTACAGCACCTGCTGCTCTAGCTAATTGCCCACCCCTTCCACGTGTGATTTCTATGTTATGTATGGCCGTGCCTAAGGGCATATCGGTTGAAGTAGATTCTTCTTTTTTCTCAAAAAACCCCTTCCCAAACTGTACAAGCTTCTTCCAAAGCATACGGCTTTCTAGATGTATATGACGATCTCTAGACAGATGGATCTTATATGAATCGTATGATGAAGTACCACATGAGTGGATATATAGAAAAGGAATCCAAATCTGCCGAATCGCTCATGTTATGATCTTCTACATCCTAGGTCTCCGCGTTCCGTCATCTGGCTTATGTTCTTCATGTAGCATTCAGATCGAATGACTCTATGAAATTACGTCGATACTTCCACATATTATTGGTAACGTAGGAGACATCCCTATTTTCACCCGGGGGTCTTAATTACCACTGCTTAGCTTTCAATTCGCCTCTGACCATCAAATTAAATGTGAATAACCCGTCCTCCTCTCTTTGAAACAAGGGGCGCTTCCGGTTCTGTGCGTGCTTCAAACAATTTTGTCTTCTCCATATTACCATATCTCTAGAGTCAATAATTTTCTATGAGGAACTACTGAACTCAATCACTTGCTGCCGTTACTCAACAGTTTTCTGTTGAGGTCTATCCCGTAGAGGTAGTCAAATTGGATCAGTGATCGATTTCTAGGTTTCGTCGTAAACCTAATTGGTTACTTCCAATTACGTAAATCAATAGTTCAAACCGCACTCAAAGGTAGGGCATTTCCCATTGATATAGGAACTTTTGTACCAGAAACAATAGTATCTCCAATTATAGCCCCTCTGGGATGTAAAATATATCTCTTCTCACCATCCCCATAGTGTATGAGACAAATGTATGCATTTCGATTAGGGTCGTATTCTATGGTTACGATTCTACCAGATATGTCTTTTTGATTCCGTCGAAAATCGATTTTACGGTATAGGCGCTTATGACCTCCCCCTCTATGCCTTGCGGTAATGATTCCTCTGGCATTACGACCTTTACTACAACGGTGCCGTCCATGGATCAATTTATTTCGTGGATTGGATTTCACTTGCCTGTCTACGGTTCCCTTGCGTGTGCTCGGGATAGGTGTTTTGTATAAATGTTTCGCCGTATTATTAAGTATTCTCCTTTAGTTCTTTTCTCTATCTAGAAGTGGAATAGAATAACCCGGTTGAAGGGTAATGATCATACGTCTGTAATGCATTGTATGTCCCAGAATAGGTCCCATTCTTCTACCCTTTCCGGGTAGTCGATGGCTATTCACAGCTACTACCTTAACACCAAAGAAGAGCTCGACCCAATGCTTTATTTCTGTCTTAGTGAATCCCGATTCGACATTAAAAGTATATTGATTCTTTCCCAATAAACGAAGACTTTTTTCTGTAAATACTGCGTATTTGATTCCATCCATAAATCGACTTTCCCTCCTATGCTCTGAGTTCCAGTATCGATAAGAATTCGAGTTCTTATTGTTCTTATGTTATGGTATGAATATACCATACCAATTCGTTATGTATGGATGATGGATGAGATTCCATGGATAGAGAGCCAGTTCCAATAGACTTATGGAACGTTCCCGTTCGCGTGCATCCAGCAGGAATTGAACCCGCAAATTTACCAATTATGAGTTGGGCGCTTTAACCATTCAGCCATGGATGCTTAACAGGGATCATCGTACATCGTAAATAACCAATTTTCATATAGAAAGACATATCATAGAAAAATGAAATCAAAATATTCGGAGATGGCAAATATTCGGAGATGACTATGAAAACACCTCTCTGGATCCTCGAATTGAAAGAGAGATTGAGAGGGATCAAGAATCCTAATTCTCGCTATTTGGAATGGATCCAATTCTATTGAGTCTGACTCATAGTGATCATTTCTCTTTAGCAAAGAAGGACCTTGGTTATCAAAGGATTGAACAACCGGGATCCATTTACTTATGATACCTACTTGACATTGCTAACAAGGATCTAATGAATTATGAGTTTAATAGATCCTCTTTAGCAGAAAGACGTATATTCCTTGCTCATTATCAGACAATCACTTATTCCCAAACCTCGTGTGGGGCTAATCGTTTTCATTTACCATCTCATGGAAAACCCTTTTCGTTCCGCTTAGCCCTATCGGGTATTTTAGTGATAGGTTCTATAGGAACTGGACGATCCTATTTGGTCAAATACCTAACGAAAAATTCCAATTTTCCTTTCATTAAGGTACGAGGGCTTCTTATTCCACAAGAACGAAAGCACCTTTTCATTCTTTCATATACTAGGGGTTTTTACTTGGAAAAGACAATGTTCCATACTAAAGGATTCGGGTCCATAACCACGAGTTCCAGTGCATTAGATCTTGTAGCACTTAGCAACGGGGCCCTATCCATTAGTATTCCACATAAGAAATCCATTATAGAAACTAATACAATTAGATTAGCTCTTCATAGACAAACTTGGGGTTTGCGAGCCAAGATAAGACCGGCTCGGGATCATGGGACCCTTTTCTCTCAGATAGGAGGGGATCTTGTACAAAATAGACTTCTAAGTAATAACCCCATAGATCCTATATCTATCTATATAAAGAGGCAATCGTGTCAGGAAGCGGGTTTTTCTTTGGCCAAATGGTACTTCGAACTTGGAACGAGCATGAGGAGATTAACGAGACTTCTTTCTCTTTTTAGTTTTTCTGGCGGACCGGTCGCGCAAGATCTTTGGTCTTCCCCCGGAACCGATGAAAAAGTGGGTCGCTTCTTATGGACTCGCTCAGAATGATTCTTCTCTATCCATAGTTCATGGCCTATTAGAAGTAGAAGGTGCTCTGGTGCAATCCTTACCGACAGAAAAAGATTGCAGTCGGGTTGATAATAATCGAGTTCCATTACTTCGTCGGTCCGAACCAAGGAATCCGTTAGAAATGTTTTGAAATGGATATTGTTCTCTCTTTGATCAGGGATTGCTATATGAAATGGGTAAGTCCCCAATCCCTTTGACAAATCGGGTGTCATATTAGATATCATATTCTATATATAGAAATATCATAGAATAGACATATAGAATTTTTGGTTGGGAAATTCGAATGAATCATTGAGTGAAAAAGGAGCAAAGAATGACAAAAGACGAGACTCTACTAGTCTTCACTCTTGCGGTTTCCTCGGTTTCTGTTTTCTTATTCGGGATCTTGTTTTTCATGGTTCTCATCTCTGCAACTCGCGATTTTCGCGAGAGAACCAAATCCAAGTTGGTGAAGATCATGATTTGGGCTAGCATAGTAGTTATTACCTTTGCAATTGCGGTTCGAATCTATCCGATCTTTATCTTTT